AGACAGTCCATCTATTCCTAATTTCCAACGGAAATCAAAAAAACTGATCCATTTATAGTCGTCTACTAGTTGGATTAATGGATCGTCCAATTGGAAATGATAACAGAATGCATAGGTTGTTAGAAGAAGTTCTAACATGCATATACATATAGTATACCACCTAATTACCCTATTTCCTTTATGGGGAAGAAAGAAAATTAAGGAACCCGCAAATATTGGTAAGACTACAATTATTGTTAACCAAGGAAATTTGTTCGTGGTAAAGACAAGATACGCTTGGACCAAAAAAACCAGTGCCAAAAAATCAAATATTTTTTGGCACTGGTTTTGGCGGTAAAAAAAAAAATGGACTCGGGTTTCTGTAACGTATTAATAAGCTATACCCATGCTGCGGGTTGTTTCATGCCATAAATAAACTCGAACACTCAAGAAATCTGTTGGGCAGGCGGATTCACATCTCTTACAACCGACACAATCCTCCGTTCTTGGAGCAGATGCTATTTGTTTGGCTTTACATCCATCCCAGGGTATCATTTCTAATACATCCGTGGGACAGGCTCGGACACATTGAGTACACCCGATACATGTATCATAAATCTTTACTGAATGCGACATTGAATCTATCCATTTTTGAACGTGATAAAGTTTCAATCTAGTAAATTGATAAATGAATTATATATTTAAATACTAGTACTAGATGAATCGATGAGTTCCTCGAGTTTTTTTATTAATCTACTTCTGGATTGACAGTGCCAAACTACTTTGATTTATTATCTTTACTTTGTGATAACACGATCATACCTTACGTGGCAGACATGCTAATTTGAATTAATTTTTGAAATTTTAATTGATGAAAATTCTAATTTATTTTATATTATAAAAAAGTATTACTTATTCAACAAATTAGATTGATTTATACGAGTTGATTTTCTGTTACGATAAATTGATGAAACAATAGCGAGTCCAATAGCAGCTTCAGCAGCTGCAATAGCTATAACAAAAATGGAGAAAATAGCTCCTTTTAATTGACGACTATCAAAAAAATCAGAAAATGTTACAAAATTGAGATTAACGGCATTTAATATAAGCTCAAGACACATAAGCGCCCTAACCATATTTCGACTTGTAATCAATCCATATAGACCGACAGAAAATAAATAGGCACTCAAAACAAGTACATGTTCGAGCATCATCAACCAACTCCTTATCAATCGCGATTCATTTCAATATGAACAACATTTTAACCAATTGGATTGACTAGTAACGATAACAAGTAATAGAATAGAATATAGAATAAAGGAATATAGTGGGAATAGATCGAACTAATAAAGAATTTCTATTTTATATACAACGTCAAATAGAAAAAGAAAATGCATGTGATAGCTCATAAAAAGGTTTTTCCATTTCGTTTCGAAAGAGTATTATTGACGAGCTACAGCAATTGCGCCGATTAACGCAACTAAAAGAATTATTGAAATAAATTCAAACGGAAGAAAAAAATCTGTTGATAAATGAATCCCAATTTGTTGACTATTACTTATCAGATCTTGCTCGATAATCTGGTTTGCTTTTGCAGTCCAAATAATCCCGTACCATGACGTATCTGAAATAGTAGTAATTAGTGAAACAAAAATACTTGTACAGACCACAGAAGTTACTCCATCTCCCACGGTCCAAAGATGGAAATCTTTGGAATATTCTGAACCATTTATGAACATCACAGCAAAAATGATTAAAACATTTATGGCTCCTACGTAAATAAGGAGCTGCGCAGCGGCTACAAAATGTGAGTTTGATAGAATATAGAATAAAGATATACAAACAAAAACCAATCCCAACGAAAAGGCAGAATAAATGGGATTGGGAAGTAATACTACTCCCAGACCCCCTAATATAAGACCCAATCCCAGAAAGACTAAAAGAAAATCATGTATTAGTCCAGGTAAATCCATTATATATAAAATAAGAGATAAATAAATCAAAATCTTTCATAACTTTATTGACCCGGTCAGGAAAAAGAGGTAACTCTACTTTTTTAGACTAGTTCTTAATTAATTCTTAATTAATTATTATTCTTAATTAATTATTATTAAACTAGATCAAAACGAGTTCTTAAGTTTTTATTTCAGGCAAATTTAAAATTGTTCGAATTGTGTAATCGTCAATTACTGACATTGGTAACCGACCCAAAGCAATTTGATTATAATTCAATTCGTGACGATCATAAGTAGAAAGTTCATATTCTTCAGTCATTGATAAACAATTTGTTGGACAATACTCAACGCAATTACCACAAAATATACATATTCCGAAATCAATACTGTAATTAAGCAATCGTTTCTTTCTAATATCAGTTTCCAATTTCCAATCAAGAACGGGTAGATCTATAGGACATACGCGAACACATACTTCACAAGCAATGCATTTATCAAATTCAAAGTGGATTCGGCCACGGAAACGCTCGGACGTGATCAATTTTTCGTAGGGGTATTGAATAGTT